TCCCTCTTATTTTCATAATTAATAGATCTATAAGATAAAAGATTATATCTATAGTATTTTTGAAAATTCTCATTTTGATTTGGTAATGAATATACTTCGTAATCGTTTTGTTTTTTGTAATGAATTAATAGGTCTTTTTCATATGAATTCTCTTTGTTTAAATCTTGATTTTGAATTGTACGACATTTATTGATTCTATTTTTCCATTTTGCTGCTATTAATCTAGACCATCTAATCTGAGATAAATGGTATTGATAATGACCTCTTAACCAGTTTTTCCATTGATTTATTCCAGAATTCCGAAGTTTCTTATGTCTTAATTCATAATGAATTATTCCTTTTTTTCCAAAATCATTTTTTATTGAAGTCTTAAGAAAAAAAGACGTTCCGTGATATTGAAGAATAGATCTTAACTTATACAAGTTAAGAACTTGTGTTTGTGATATTTTGTAAAATACATATGCTTGTGACAAGGAGGATAAGTCAAAAAAATTCTGTGAATTCTTATTACTAATATTATAAAGTGACTTTTTTATAGTCGAAATAAAATGAATTTTATTTTGATTTGTTTTATTAATTCTTTTTTTATTTTTTTTATTATTGTAAATGGATTTATCAATCATTTTTTTTGTTGATTCAACAAAAAGTTGTATATTAATTCTGGGAATATTAATAATAGATAGAAGGATATCTGCGTATATCCTTTCAGTGAAAAATTTTATAAAATAATGTAATTTACGGATTAATCGAGTATTTCTTCTTTTTAATATTTGCCAATTTGGTGATTCGAATCTTTTAGCATTATAACTTGTTTTATTAGGACTATCATTTATTTCTGGAGTCACTTTTTTTTTATTTTTTGTAATTCTTTTTATTTGATTTCTGATTGTGCTTGTTCTATCAGTCAGATCTTTCATTTTTTTTTCTGTCAGTAAAAAATTTGTCCAATATGTAGATTGAATTCGACTAAAGGATTTATGAATTATATGATTGCGGGTTATAGAATCTTTTTTTTTTTTAGTTTCGCTTGATTTATATATTTCTCTCAATCTAAATAATAGAATTGGATTTACTTTTGAGAGTTCTTTTTTTATTTTTTTTAAAAACGGAATGCCCTTGATAATCCATTTTTTTGTTTTTTTTGAGATATTTAGAAATTTTGTTCTTTCTTTTAAAACTTTTAGAAATATAAAATACTTTTTTTTCAATTTTCCAATTTTTTTTTCGAGTTTCTTAAAAATGGGTTCAAAAAAGGAAGGCCGTTTTTGGGGAGAACCAAAAGGAAGTTCAGCTTCCATTCCCCAAACCGTTAAAAAAAAAAAATCATCTTTTTGTCCTTTCTTTTTGATTCGATCTATATGAGAGGACCGTGGCTTAGATCTGTGCCAGGGTTTCAGACAGAAAGGAAATAGCATCTTTATTTGAATACCGTCTATTAACCAATTTTTCGGAAATTCTGTTTCTGATAATTGAACACCATTATAGGTGCATTTAACATGCATTTCTTTATTCCATTCATTTAAATCCTCAGACCACTCAGGAAATTGTAATAATAGCATACGGCCAATATTTTTAGCTATTATCAATGACGGTAATATAATATATTTTCTAAGAATCGATTGAGTTATTAACATGGAACCTCTTATTACTTGAGCAAATGGAATGGTATCCCAGGCTTCTGCTACTTCTATCCGCGCTTTCTCTTTTCTTTTGTTCTCTTCTTTTTTGTCCTTTTCCTTTTTTTCCCTTTCTTTTATTTCTTCTTCTGTATAATCTGAAATTTTGAATTCTGCTCCCTTTCCTATACAATTTCTAAAAATGAGTTTTATCAGTTCGGAGATATCAAAAAAAAAAGGGTGTGATTTGTCTATTCTGTCCAAAAAAAGCGGAGAATGTGCATTTGCTTGAAAAAGTTCCCAAATAACTGTTTTACATCTTTGGGCTCGCATTGAACCTTTGATTATGTCTCGACGAAAATCAGATTGTTGCGAATATCGTATCAAAGCTACTTCGTCTCTTTTATTAGAATTATTAGTATCCTTATTATTAGGATCGGTATTTCCCCGGTTATCAGTAAAAATCACTACACGTTTGGCTTTTCTTGAACGAATCTGATAATCTATTGGTACTTCTTCTTCACTTTCTCCTTCCTGTTGTTCTAATTCGTTGATTAATTTGTATGACCATCGAGGGACTTTTTTACTGATTTCTTTTATTCCAATAGATTTTTTTTTTTTTTTTTGATCATTAAGATCACTTCTAATTGCATTGAATAAAAATTTTGTTTTATTTTCGGAATCCATTCTTCCTTGTTCTGAAAATAAAGAAGATCCTTTCAAATTCAAATTTGATTTAAGTTCACTGATTAAAGTCAAGAAATAACTCATTTTTGTTGATAATGGGTTGTTATCAAATATATCTGTTTTATCTTTAAATTCTCGAGAATCAGTATCAGTAAGAAAGATAGTATGAATCTTATTTTTTTCTATGAAATTTTCTA